ATTGTCCTTTTCATTCCGTGTTGCATTAGAAACTTATTATTATACGAGATTATACGAAAATGAATCCTTCCTAGGAGGGAACAAATATTTCTCTTTTCGATGAGAGTTTGTACACAACATGGGAGAAACCTATCTTCTATTTATAATAATTGAAGAAAAAGTTCCATCATATATAGTGAATTGATACTCCCGACTCCCACAAAATCATTTCTTTCGTTCAATAGTTACTCGTTATTAGTTAATAATCCTAGTGATTGGATCTATATGCGTATTCCGATAGGAAATGAAATAGTAAAATGATTTTTCGTCGAATGACTATTCATTTATTGTATTTTCAAATAGGGGGCAGGAAGGATCTATGGGAAAATGGTGGTTCAATTCAATGTTGTCTAACGAGGAGTTAGAACACAGGTGTGGGCTAGGTAAATCAATGGACAGTCTTGGTCGTCCTGTTGGAAATACCAGTGGAAGTGAAGATCCTATTCTAAATGATACGAATAAAAACAATCATAATCATGGTTGGCGCGAAAGTAATAGTTGCAGTAATGTTGATCATTTTTTCGGTGTCAGGGACATTTGGAGTTTCATCTCTGATGACACTTTTTTAGTTAGGGATAGTAATGGTAACAGTTATTCCGTATATTTTGATATTGAAAATCGGGTTTTTGAGATTGACAACGATAGTTCTTTTCTGAGTGAACTAGAAACTGCTTTTTCTAGTTATCTGAATAGCGGGTCTAAGAGTGACAATCGCTACTATGATCATTATATGTATGATACTACGTATAGTTGGAATAATCACATTAATAGTTGCATTGATAGTTATCTTCGTTCTGAAATCAGTATTGATAAGTACATTTCGAGTGGTAGCGACAATCACATTTACAGTTATATTTATAGTTACATTTGTAGTGGTGAAAGTGTAAGTGATAGTGACAGGGGGAGTTCTAGTATAAGAACTGGCGGTAATGGCAGTGATTTCAATATAAGAGGAAGATCTAATGATTTCGATGGAAATAAAAAATACAGACATTTATGGGTTCAATGCGAAAATTGTTATGGATTAAATTATAAGAAATTTTTTAGGTCAAAAATGAATATTTGTGAACAATGTGGATATCATTTGAAAATGGGTAGTTCAGATAGAATCGAACTTTCGGTTGATTCGGGCACTTGGGATCCTATGGACGAAGACATGGTCTCTATTGACCCCATTGAATTTCACTCGGAAGAGGAACCTTATAGAGATCGTATCAATTCGTATCAAAGAAAGACAGGTTTAACTGAGGCTGTTCAAACAGGCATAGGTCAACTAAATGGGATTCCCATAGCCATTGGGGTTATGGATTTTCAGTTCATGGGGGGTAGTATGGGATCCGTAGTAGGCGAGAAAATCACCCGGTTGATCGAATATGCTGCTAATAGATCTCTACCTGTTATTATGGTGTGTGCTTCTGGAGGAGCACGCATGCAAGAAGGAAGTTTGAGTTTGATGCAAATGGCTAAAATATCTTCCGCTTTATATGATTATCAATTCAATAAAAAGTTATTCTATGTATCAATCCTTACATCTCCTACAACCGGCGGAGTAACGGCCAGTTTTGGTATGTTGGGAGATATTATTATTGCTGAACCCAATGCCTACATTGCATTTGCGGGGAAAAGAGTAATTGAACAAACATTGAATAAGACAGTACCTGACGGTTCACAAGCAGCTGAGTATTTATTCCATAAGGGCTTATTTGATCCAATCGTACCACGTAATCCTTTAAAAGGTGTTCTGAGTGAATTATTTCAGCTACACGGTTTCTTTCCCTTGAATCAAAATTCAAGTAGAGCGCTAGGCTCAGTTATTTGTAGCGAACTTTAGTTCATCGGAATCAAAGTCAAAATAAGAAGAGTGGAGTTTTCTTTGGTAACATAAGTTCTATAGGAAGTTTCGGATAATGACTTTTTTTGATGCAGATTTTTTATCCTACCCCTATTCATGATTAGTAATCAGGAACCCCCTATCAGGAGGAAAAGAGTGAATTCTTCCTTCCGCGGAATGGACTTGGGAAAAAAAATCAAAAGAATTTCATGTTCCCTTCTTTCATATTAATATATATCGTATTAATATATATAGAATAATTCAAATCTATAAGGGAAGTGTTGCATATTTTTATATCTCCCGAGGACCTACACTTTTGACTATGAATTCCTGTTGGATCGGATTCTAACAAATCCTTAGGAAACTCGTAAGAAACTCTTTATTAGAAAATAAGGGCGGTAGAACAAGAATAATAAAGCGGATTATCATCCATCTATTTCTTGTAGAAAGGTGAATAGATACGCTTATTTAGCTCTACATTCCTTGCACTTATTATATACTTAATAATACTTATAATAGATATACTTATCATAAGATAAAATATCTTTATAACAGGTACAAATATTAAATCGAGGCACCCATTCTATGACAGATTTCAATTTACCCTCTATTTTTGTGCCTTTAGTGGGCTTAGTGTTTCCAGCAATTGCAATGGCTTCTTTATCTCTTCATGTTCAAAAAAACAAGATTGTTTAGACCTGATAGGACAAAATTTCATCAATTTATTTCAACACTTGGACTTGGATCATAATAGGGATATCCATTTAGTGGAATATGATACGACATGTGGCTCCCTCCGGGCACAAATAAAAAAGTGATTATACATGCGGATACATTATATATGGATAAATGCATGTATATGGGGGGATAGCTGTTTTAAAATGGATCAGAGCGGATATCTGAAATAGAAAGTTAACGTATCTATATTATGTAGATATACATAGTGGTGGTATTATACGAAGGGGATGTTATTATTTTATATCTAACCAATTTGATGAATTACTCCTAATAGTTCGCGTCATAATAGTGCTAGTTGATGAGAGTTACTTCGGGAGCAAAATAAAAAAAGTAAAATCAAATTCATTTGGCTTATTCTCTTCTCTCAATTCCAATAGGATGCAACTGGATCTAGTATGAACTATCGATCAGAACGTATATGGATAGAACTTATAACGGGATCTCGAAAAACAAGTAATTTCTGCTGGGCCTGTATCCTTTTTTTAGGTTCACTAGGATTCCTATTGGTTGGAACTTCCAGTTATCTTGGTAGGAATCTGATATCTTTATTCCCGTCTCAGCAAATCCTTTTTTTTCCCCAAGGAATCGTGATGTCTTTCTATGGGATCGCAGGTCTGTTCATTAGTTCCTATTTGTGGTGCACAATTTCGTGGAATGTAGGTAGCGGTTATGATCGATTCGATAGAAAAGAAGGAATAGTGTGTATTTTTCGTTGGGGATTTCCTGGAATAAATCGTCGCATCTTCCTTCGATTCCTTATGAGAGAGATTCAATCGATCAGAATGGAAGTTAAAGAGGGTCTTTATCCTCGACGTGTCCTTTATATGGAAATCAGAGGCCAGGGCGCCATTCCCTTGACCCGTACTGACGAAAATTTGACTCCACGAGAAATTGAACAAAAAGCTGCTGAATTGGCCTATTTCTTGCGCGTGCCAATTGAAGTATTTTGAAATGAAGGGAATTAATGCTTTCTCAGCATGAGGGAAGGGACCCAGGAACCCCCTTTTAAATATAACTGAAGCTTCTTCGGAACGTTCATTCGAGCAAAACATGTTAGATTCTATTTCCCCCGTTCCGTTGGTAATCCTTCTGTGGCCCATAGAATAAAGCAGGCGGACGTATACGGAACAACCATAATAAGAAGCAATTTTGATCGACCAAAACTCCTTTTTCTCCATATAGAACTCAATTCTACTAGTAACAAGTCTAATAAGTATGTATTCATCACACATATCAGAGCATTTCGGAATACATAATTTCTCTTTTTAGGGCCAATACTTTGGATTAATACATTAGATACAGATGTATCATATCTCGTTAATTATCTTTCTTTTGTCAATCGATGTTTCTTTTTTGATCCTTTCTTTAGCTCCTGGATAACCAAACGTTTAGATCTCTCATAACTATCCAATTTCTCTCTCGTTTTGTCACCTATTTCGGATTTCATCATTAATATTTTTCAGAAATATCCCCTCAATTATTCCTGGGTCGTGGGTAGCCAGTGAAAATTTCGAAAAAATAATTGAGGGGAGTTCTTTCGTCTCGAAATCAAAATAATATTCATTATTTCAAGCGGTTCTTTTGGGCATTCATCGAAAGAACAAATGAAGATAGAATTGGTTCGAATTTGACCAACTGAGATATCTGGGAAAAGTATTTGATTATTTCTTCATTCGAAACGGGCCCTTATTCTATTTCTATTTCTATATTCTTTCTAGATCCAAGGACTAAACAATTCAAAAAAAAAAAAAGGAATAGATCCATAGGTTCCATACCTTGTTATAGAACTCATGCTTCATAGAAATATCGGATCAGATAGAGTCGGCGACTGAAGCGGGTTCATTAACAATTCACAGATGAAAAGTGTCAAAAAAGAAAGCATTGACTCCCCTCCCGTATCTTGCATCTATAGTCTTTTTGCCCTGGTGGATCTCTCTCTCATTTAATAAAAGTCTGGAACCTTGGGTTACTAATTGGTGGAATACCGGACAATCCGAAACTTTTTTGAATGATATTCAAGAAAAGAACGTTCTAGAAAGATTCATAGAATTAGAACAACTATTCCTGTTGGATGAAATGATAAAAGAGTACCCGGAGACACAGATACAAAAGCTTCGTATAGGAATCCACAAAGAGACGATGCAATTGGTCAAAATGCACAACGAAGATCATATCCATATCATTTTGGATTTCTCGACAAATATAATCTGTTTTGCTATTCTAAGTGGTTATTCTATTCTGGGTAATGAAGAACTTGTCATTCTGAATTCTTGGGTTCAGGAATTCCTCTATAACTTAAGCGACACAATAAAGGCTTTTTCTATTCTTTTATTAACTGATTTATGTATCGGATTCCACTCACCCCGGGGGTGGGAACTAATGATTGGTTCGGTCTACAAAGATTTTGGATTTGCTCATAATGATCAAATTATATCTGGTCTTGTTTCCACTTTTCCAGTCATTCTAGATACAATTTTGAAATATTGGATCTTCCATTATTTAAATCGTGTATCTCCTTCACTTGTAGTGATTTATCATTCAATGAATGAATGAAGAACTCATTTGATCTGCTGATATCAATCAAATCATGATGCTACTTCGTACATAAACAAACCGTTTTGAAGCTTACTCACTCTTTATACTTCTACCCGCCCAGGGGATTCCTACTATACTTCAGTACAATTATTCCAGTACAATGGCAGAATCATGGATAGGGAACTATGCTAGCTACCTACCTAATTTATTGTAGAAATTTCCGGGATCAATTATTGGACCATGCAAAATAGAAATACCTTTTCCTGGGTAAAGAAAGAGATGACTCGATTCATTTCCGTATTGATCATGATATATGTAATAACTCGGACATCTATTTCAAATGCATATCCTATTTTTGCGCAGCAGGGTTATGAAAATCCACGAGAAGCAACCGGGCGTATTGTATGTGCCAATTGCCATTTAGCTAATAAGCCCGTGGATATTGAGGTTCCACAAGCTGTGCTTCCTGATACTGTATTTGAAGCAGTTGTTAGAATCCCTTATGATATGCAACTGAAACAAGTTCTTGCTAATGGTAAAAAGGGGGCTTTGAATGTGGGGGCTGTCCTTATTTTACCCGAGGGATTCGAATTAGCTCCCCCCGATCGTATTTCTCCCGAGCTGAAAGAAAAGATGGGCAATCTGTCTTTTCAGAGCTATCGCCCCACTAAAAGAAATATTCTTGTAGTGGGTCCTGTTCCTGGTCAGAAATATAGTGAAATCGTCTTTCCCATTCTTTCTCCGGACCCTTCTACTAAGAAAGACGTTCACTTCTTAAAATATCCCATATACGTAGGCGGGAACAGGGGAAGGGGTCAGATTTATCCCGACGGGAGCAAGAGTAACAATACAGTCTATAATGCTACAGCAGCAGGTATAGTAAGCAGAATAGTACGTAAAGAAAAAGGGGGATATGAAATAAGCATAGCCGATGCATCGGATGGACACCAAGTGGTTGATATTATACCTCCAGGACCAGAACTTCTTGTTTCAGAGGGTGAATCCATCAAGCTTGATCAGCCATTAACGAGTAATCCCAATGTGGGTGGGTTTGGTCAGGGAGATGCAGAAATAGTACTTCAAGATCCATTACGTGTCCAAGGTTTGTTGTTCTTCTTGGCATCTGTTATCCTAGCACAAATCTTTTTGGTTCTCAAAAAGAAACAGTTTGAGAAGGTTCAATTGTCCGAAATGAATTTCTAGATCCACGGATTCATCAAGTTGGTAAAAAGGGCCGAATTATTGTTGATCAATGCAATTATGTATGATCCAAAAAAATATGGAAAGCCCCTTGTCTTGCTTTGTTTATACTGCTTTTCTGCGAGATGCCGGGAATTGCTTGTATCCCATTCCTAGTAATAGTATGTATATTGCGAAGAAGACTACTTGACCCCCCCCTTTTTTTTTTCAATCCAAATTGGAGCGGTGTGACGCTTCTTATTGCCAGATTGTAAATGCCATGGAATGCATCAATAGTTTTTTCTATCTAATAGAATCGAATTCGAATAGACAATAGGCGGCATAACATTAAGTAGGAAGAGAATACGCGGCAAGGGATAAATGAAAGAATGATTCTGGGAGGGATTACTTGTCTTCCTAATTTTCGACACAAGAAAAGGGCGGAAAATTCCTTTTCTTGTGTCAAAATAATAATGATTCTTGATCTTGTTCGTCAAAGATTACTGTTTTCTTTTCCAGGTCTATCGGAACCTCTTTCTTTAGATTCATAAGAAGTGGCGGACAAACAAAAAAGGGGGATGGCTTAGTAAACAAATAGAACTTCTTCAACGAACTTATCAAATTTCAAGTAAAAAAAAAATAAAATTTTAAGATGAGATAATAAATAAGGATTTGGATATGTGCAAAAATCCAAGATTTTCCCCTTTCAACCGGAACATTAAGAGTCTTTTTTTACTTGATGAAATTTGATTTTTATAGAATAGAGTAGAGTAAGGTTCAATTCAATTAGTATAGAAATGGTTTGCAGGATGTCTCATCTGTAGAAATCCTGTGTCATCCAAAAAATCAATTGATTCCTTCTTTCTTCTTGTTTCGGAAGGGGCCCTCATACTATGGCGGAACAGATACTATGAATCAATCAAGGGATTCCATTTTTCAAAAACATCATCAGAAACAAAGCATCCTTTTATCATTTCTATGAATCTAATATTATGATTATGTTGACTGGATGAATTTCCAACTTTTTTTATGTTATGGAATAGATCAAACAAAGCCTTACCCGAAGAGTAAGAACTCAATAGGACCTTACCCCCCGAATCAGATAAAGAGGGGTAAGGTCCTATTGAGTTCTTACTTTTTCATGTCTACAATCCGGCTCATCCGATTACTATAGGGAT